GCTAGCGTAGCTTAACCAAAGCAGAGTACTGAAGATGCTAAGATGGACCCTGAAAAGTCCCGCAGGCACAAAAGCTTGGTCCTGACTTTACTAACAACTCTGATCAAACTTACACATGCAAGTATCCGCATCCCAGTGAAAATGCCCCCCGCCCCCCGTCCGGAAATAGGGAGTTGGTATCAGGCACACAAATTTGTAGCCCACGACACCTAGCTTTGCCACGCCCCCAAGGGAATTCAGCAGTGATAAACATTAAGCCATAAGTGAAAACTTGACTTAGTCATGATCTAAAGAGTCGGTAAAACTCGTGCCAGCCACCGCGGTTATACGAGAGACCCAAGTTGTTAGCCAACGGCGTAAAGGGTGGTTAGAACTATAAACAACAAACTGAGACCGAACACCTTCAAGGCTGTTATACGCTTCCGAAGCAACGAAGAACAATAACGAAAGTAGCCTCACTAACTCGAACCCACGAAAGCTAGGACACAAACTGGGATTAGATACCCCACTATGCCTACCCCTAAACACGATATGAAACTACGTACATATCCGCCTGGTTACTACGAGCATTAGCTTAAAACCCAAAGGACTTGGCGGTGCTTTAAACCCATCTAGAGGAGCCTGTTTTAAAACCGATACTCCCCGTTCAACCTCACCCCTCCTTGTTTTAACCGCCTATATACCACCGTCGTCAGCCTACCCTGTGAAGGGCAAATAGTAGACAAAATTGGCACAGCCAAAAACGTCAGGTCGAGGTGTAGCGAATGGAGGGGGACAAAATGGGCTACATTCTCTGCCTAGAGAACACGAAAGATGTGCTGAAATGCACACCCGAAGGAGGATTTAGCAGTAAGCAAGAAATAGAGTGTCATGCTGAAACCGGCTATGAAGCGCGCACACACCGCCCGTCACTCTCCCCAAACTCTTTATTTAAAAATAACTAATAAGCCACCAAAAGAAAAGGGGAGGCAAGTCGTAACATGGTAAGTGTACCGGAAGGTGCACTTGGAAAAACCGGAGCATAGCTTAACAGCTTAAAGCACCTCCCTTACACCGAGTTGACGCCCGTGCAAATCGAGCTGCCCCGACACCTAACAGCTAGCCCCCACCCCACCCACAACAAACCACTATAAATACCCCCTAAAATACTTAACTAAACAAAACAAATCATTTCACCACCTTAGTATAGGAGATAGAAAAGGAACTAGGAGCTATAGATAAAGTACCGCAAGGGAACGCTGAAAGAGAAATGAAATAACCCAGTAAAGTAAAAAAAAGCAGAGATTACACCTCGTACCTTTTGCATCATGATTTAGCTAGTATAATTAGGCAAAGAGCACTTTAGTCTAACACCCCGAAACTGAATGAGCTACTCCAAGACAGCCTTTATAGGGCACATCCGTCTCTGTGGCAAAAGAGTGGAAAGAGCTTTGAGTAGAGGTGATAAACCTACCGAGTTCAGTTATAGCTGGTTGCCCGAGAACTGAGTATAAGCTCAGCCTTTTGGCTTCTTAACTCCATAACTATTTATATTAACCCGACTTTAAGAAACCAAAAGAGTTAATCAAAGGGGGTACAGCCCCTTTGATACAAGAAACAACTTTTAACAGGAGGATAAGGATTATAAAAATTAAGGCACCGCGCTTAAGTAGGCTTAGAAGCAGCCACCACAAGAAAGCGTTAAAGCTCTAGCACATCCCTGCCACAAATACCAATAAAACACTCCTAACCCCTTCCCCTACCGGGCTTTTCTATGCTTCCATAGAAGAAATTATGCTAAAATGAGTAATAAGGGGCCGACCCCCTCCAAGCACAAGTGTACATCAGAACGAACCCCCACCGAAATTCAACGGACCCAACCAAAGAGGGAAGTAAATATTAAACTCAAAACAAGAAAAACATTTAACACTTTTCCGTTACCCCTACACTGGTGTGCCAAATAGGAAAGACTAAAAGAAAAAGAAGGAACTCGGCAAACTCAAAGCCTCGCCTGTTTACCAAAAACATCGCCTCTTGCTTCAGTGAATAAGAGGTCACGCCTGCCCTGTGACTATATGTTTAACGGCCGCGGTATTTTGACCGTGCAAAGGTAGCGCAATCACTTGTCCTTTAAATGTGGACCTGTATGAATGGCATAACGAGGGCTTAGCTGTCTCCTTTCTCAAGTCAATGAACTTGATCTCCCCGTGCAGAAGCGGGGATAAAACCATAAGACGAGAAGACCCTATGGAGCTTTAGACAAAAGACAGCCCCTGTCAATAAACCCTAAATAAAGGGAATAAACCTAGTGAACCTGTTTTAATGTCTTTGGTTGGGGCGACCGCGGGGTAACAAAAAACCCCCATGTGGAATGAAAATACCCTTTTTAAAACCAAGAGTCACCACTCTAGGATACAGAACATCTGACCAATAATGATCCGGCTAAAGCCGATTAACGAACCGAGTTACCCTAGGGATAACAGCGCAATCCTCTTTTAGAGTCCATATCGACAAGAGGGTTTACGACCTCGATGTTGGATCAGGACATCCTAATGGTGCAGCCGCTATTAAAGGTTCGTTTGTTCAACGATTAAAGTCCTACGTGATCTGAGTTCAGACCGGAGTAATCCAGGTCAGTTTCTATCTATGAAGTACCTTTTTCCAGTACGAAAGGACCGAAAAAGAGGGGCCAATGTCCAAACAAGCCCCACTCTCACTTGCTGAACCCAGCTCAAGCAAATAAGAGAGTACAAAACCAAGTCAAAGAACATGACATGTTAGTGTGGCAGAGCCCGGTATTGCAAAAGCCTTAAACCCTTCGAACAGAGGTTCAACTCCTCTCCCTAACTATGACCACAGTACTAATTACCCACTTAATTCACCCCCTGACCATTATCGTCCCCGTCCTACTAGCCGTAGCCTTCTTAACATTAATTGAACGAAAAGTTTTGGGCTATATGCAGTTACGAAAGGGACCTAACATTGTAGGACCTTATGGACTCCTCCAACCCATCGCCGATGGCGTAAAACTCTTCATTAAAGAGCCGGTCCGACCATCTACCTCAGCTCCCATTCTATTCATTATTGCCCCTACGCTAGCCCTTACTCTCGCCATAATAATATGAACACCAATGCCCCTCCCCTACCCCATCCTTGACTTAAACCTGGCCATTCTATTTGTCCTGGCCATCTCCAGCTTGGCAGTCTACTCTATTCTAGGCTCCGGATGAGCCTCCAACTCAAAATATGCCCTTATAGGATCCCTACGAGCAGTCGCACAAATAATCTCATACGAAGTAAGCCTGGGGCTAATCCTTTTATCATTGATTATTTTTACAGGCAACTTTACCCTACAAACATTTAACGTCACCCAGGAAAGCATTTGACTAATCATCCCAACATGGCCCCTCGCAGCAATATGATACATCTCCACGCTAGCCGAAACAAACCGAGCCCCCTTCGACCTAACGGAAGGGGAATCCGAATTAGTGTCTGGGTTCAATGTTGAATATGCAGGAGGCCCCTTTGCCCTATTCTTTCTGGCAGAATATGCCAACATCCTCTTAATAAACACGCTCTCCACAATCCTATTTCTAGGAGCCTTACATATGCCCGCCCTCCCAGAACTGACCTCTGTCAATTTAATATCAAAAACAGCCATTTTATCCCTTATCTTCCTATGAGCCCGAGCCTCCTACCCACGATTCCGATATGACCAGCTAATGCACCTCACATGAAAAAACTTCCTACCACTTACATTAGCATTCATTATCTGACATCTTGCACTCCCAACCACAATAGCAGGCCTTCCCCCTCAAATATAAAAGGAACTGTGCCTGAAACAAAGGACCACTTTGATAGAGTGAATCATGAGGGTTAAATTCCCTCCAGCTCCTTAGAAAGAAGGGACTTGAACCCAACCCGGAGAGATCAAAACTCTCAGTGCTTCCACTACACCACTTTCTAGTAAAGTCAGCTAAATAAGCTTTTAGGCCCATACCCTAAAAATGGAGGTTAAAATCCCCCCTTTGCAAATGAACCCTTATATCACCGCCTCCCTTTTATTTGGTCTGCTGTTAGGTACAACTATTACAACCACCAGCACACACTGACTAATTGCATGAATGGGCCTAGAAATCAACACCCTAGCTATTATTCCCCTAATAGCCCAACAACACCACCCACGAGCAATTGAAGCCACTACAAAATACTTCTTAACTCAAGCTGCCGCAGCAGCAACCCTCCTCCTCGCAGCCACAACCAACGCCTGAATAACAGGCCAATGAGAACTACAACAAGCTACCCACCCAGTTCCAACAACTATAATCACCATTGCATTAGCCTTAAAAATTGGACTAGCCCCGCTACACACCTGACTCCCAGAAGTAATACAAGGACTAGACCTTACAACCGGACTTATCCTAGCCACATGACAAAAAATCGCACCATTCTCCCTTCTACTGCAAATCCAACCCAACAACCAAACACTCTTGGTCCTCCTCGCCATCCTCTCCATACTTATCGGCGGATGAGGTGGCCTAAATCAAACCCAAGTACGTAAAATTCTAGCCTACTCCTCCATCGCCCACCTAGGCTGAATAGTCATTATTCTTCAATTCTCACCAACCCTAGCTGTAATAACTCTAGCACTCTACATCATCATAACATCCTCCACCTTCCTTGCTTTCATGATAAACAAAACCACAACAATCGGAACCTTAACAATCTCATGAGCCAAAACCCCAATCATTTCATCCCTAATACCCTTAATCCTTCTGTCATTAGGAGGATTACCCCCACTAACTGGTTTCATACCCAAATGACTCATCCTCCAAGAACTTACAAAACAAGACCTAGGCATAACAGCCACATTAGCAGCCCTTAGCGCCCTACTAAGTCTTTATTTCTATCTACGCCTATCCTACGCTATAACCCTGACCATCTCCCCAAACAACCTAACAGGAACACTACCCTGACGTACCCAGACAAACAAAAAAACATTACCAACCGCAATCCTATTGTCCTCTTCCATTCTCCTCCTCCCCCTAACCCCCGAAGTACTTACACTTTTTAACACATAAGAGACTTAGGTTAACACCAGACCAAGAGCCTTCAAAGCTCTCAGTGGAAGTGAAAATCTTTCAGTCCCTGATAAGACTTGCAAGCCATTATCTCACATCTTCTGCATGCAAAACAGACACTTTAATTAAGCTAAAGCCTTAACTAGATAGACAGGCCTCGATCCTGCAAACTCTTAGTTAACAGCTAAGCGCCCAAAACCAACGAGCTTCCATCTAACTTTCCCCGCCTAGCAAAAGCAAAAGGCGGGGAAAGCCCCGGCAGACGTCAATCTGCTTCTTTAGATTTGCAATCTAACATGTAACACCCCAGGGCTGATAGAAAGAGGACTTAAACCTCTGTATATGGGGCTACAAACCACCGCTTAACCCTCAGCCATTCTACCTGTGGCAATCACACGCTGATTTTTCTCAACCAATCACAAAGATATCGGCACCCTATACCTAGTTTTTGGTGCCTGAGCCGGAATAGTAGGCACAGCACTAAGTCTTCTTATTCGGGCCGAACTCAGTCAACCCGGCGCACTCTTGGGTGATGACCAGATCTACAATGTAATCGTTACAGCCCATGCATTCGTAATAATTTTCTTTATAGTAATACCAATCATGATTGGAGGCTTTGGGAACTGGTTAGTTCCCCTTATAATCGGAGCCCCAGACATGGCCTTTCCCCGAATAAACAACATAAGCTTTTGACTACTTCCCCCATCCTTCCTCCTTCTGCTCGCATCCTCTGGAGTAGAAGCCGGAGCGGGTACGGGCTGAACAGTTTACCCACCCCTAGCAGGAAATCTTGCCCACGCAGGAGCTTCTGTAGACCTCACCATCTTCTCCCTTCATCTTGCAGGGGTTTCCTCTATCCTAGGAGCAATCAACTTCATTACAACTATTATTAACATGAAACCCCCAGCAATCTCCCAATACCAAACACCTCTTTTCGTGTGAGCAGTTTTAATTACTGCTGTACTTCTCCTGCTCTCCCTTCCAGTCCTTGCAGCAGGGATCACTATACTTCTCACTGACCGAAATCTGAATACAACCTTCTTTGACCCAGCAGGAGGAGGAGACCCCATCCTGTACCAACATTTATTCTGATTCTTTGGACACCCTGAAGTCTACATTCTTATCCTTCCCGGCTTCGGAATAATCTCACATATCGTAGCCTACTACTCGGGCAAAAAAGAACCATTCGGCTACATGGGCATGGTCTGAGCTATGATGGCCATCGGCCTTCTTGGTTTTATTGTATGAGCCCATCATATGTTTACAGTCGGTATGGACGTAGACACCCGAGCCTACTTTACCTCTGCCACAATAATTATTGCCATCCCAACAGGAGTCAAAGTATTTAGCTGACTTGCAACCCTGCACGGAGGATCAATTAAATGAGAAACCCCTATACTATGAGCCCTCGGCTTCATCTTCCTATTTACAGTGGGTGGCCTAACCGGAATTGTCCTGGCCAACTCATCCCTAGACATTGTATTACACGACACCTACTACGTAGTTGCCCACTTCCACTATGTCCTCTCCATGGGTGCTGTATTTGCAATTATGGGTGCATTCGTACACTGATTCCCACTATTTTCAGGATATACACTCCACAGCACTTGAACTAAAATCCACTTCGGAGTAATGTTCATTGGTGTCAACCTAACCTTCTTCCCTCAACACTTCCTTGGTCTAGCTGGAATGCCCCGTCGATACTCCGACTACCCAGACGCATACGCCCTATGAAACTCCGTCTCCTCAATTGGCTCCATAGTCTCTCTAGTGGCTGTAATTATGTTCCTCTTTATCCTCTGAGAAGCCTTCACCGCTAAACGAGAAGTCCAATCAGTTGAACTAACAATAACAAATGTAGAATGACTACACGGGTGCCCTCCTCCTTACCACACATTCGAAGAGCCCGCCTTCGTCCAAACTCAAACCTCTATTCGAGAAAGGGAGGAATCGAACCCCCGTAAACTGGTTTCAAGCCAGCTACAAAGCCACTCTGTCACTTTCTTCATAAGACTCTAGTAAAATGGCAATTACACTACTTTGTCAAGGTAGAATTGTGGGTTAAACCCCCACGTGTCTTATTATTAATGGCACATCCTTCACAACTAGGGTTTCAAGATGCAGCTTCACCAGTAATAGAAGAACTCCTTCACTTCCACGACCATGCTCTAATAATCGTATTCCTTATTAGCACATTAGTACTTTACATTATTGTTGCTATAGTCTCCACCAAACTAACTAACAAGTACATTCTAGACTCTCAAGAGATTGAAATTATCTGAACTATCCTACCAGCTATTATTCTTATCCTCATTGCCCTCCCCTCCCTCCGAATTCTTTACCTAATAGACGAAATTAATGACCCCCATCTAACAATCAAAGCCATAGGCCACCAATGATACTGAAGCTATGAATATACAGACTATAACGACCTAGCCTTTGACTCATACATAGTCCCCACACAAGACCTGGCCCCCGGCCAATTCCGCCTTTTAGAAACTGACCATCGAATGGTCGTTCCAGTGGACTCCCCCATTCGAATCCTAGTCTCAGCAGAAGATGTCCTCCACTCCTGAGCCGTCCCCTCTCTAGGTGTAAAAATGGATGCCGTACCCGGCCGTCTAAACCAAACAGCCTTTATCCTATCCCGACCTGGTGTTTTCTATGGCCAATGCTCTGAAATCTGCGGAGCTAACCACAGCTTCATGCCAATCGTTGTTGAAGCCGTCCCCCTAGAACACTTTGAAAACTGATCCTCACTAATGCTCGAAGATGCCTCACTAAGAAGCTAAAACGGACACAGCGTTAGCCTTTTAAGCTAAAAATGGTGCCTACCAAACACCCTTAGTGAAATGCCTCAACTCAACCCCGCACCTTGATTCCTCATTATAGTCTTCTCTTGATGTGTATTCCTAATCTTCCTCCCTCCAAAAATTATAGCTCACTCATTCCCAAACGAGCCCTCCTCCCAAAGCACTTGCCCCAAAGAAATCAAACCCTGACCCTGATCATGACACTAAGCTTCTTCGACCAATTTTTAAGCCCCACCGCCTTTGGCATCCCCCTGATTGCCCTCGCTCTCCTATTACCTTGAACCCTCTTCCCCACACCAACCAACCGTTGAACCAACAATCGTCTTTTAACGCTCCAAAGCCAATTTATTAATCGATTTACTCAACAACTGCTTCTCCCACTAAACACAGGAGGGCACAAATGAGCCCTTATATTCGCTTCATTAATGGTATTCCTAATTACCATTAACATGCTAGGCCTCCTTCCATACACATTCACCCCTACTACACAGCTTTCTGTAAATATGGCCCTGGCTGTACCCCTATGACTCGCAACAGTAATCATCGGAATAGGAAACAACCCAACAGCAGCCCTAGGCCACCTTCTTCCAGAAGGCACCCCCAATGCCCTAATCCCCGTCCTAATTATTATCGAAACTGTCAGCCTCTTCATTCGACCTTTAGCACTAGGAGTTCGACTAACCGCTAACCTCACAGCAGGCCATCTGTTAATTCAACTAATCGCCACAGCAGCCTTCGTACTTCTTCCCCTTATACCAACTGTCGCCATTTTAACATCAACTCTCTTATTCCTCCTAACGCTTCTAGAAGTTGCCGTCGCAATAATCCAAGCCTATGTTTTCGTACTTCTTCTAAGCCTCTATCTACAAGAAAACGTCTAATGGCCCATCAAGCACACCCATACCACATAGTAGACCCAAGCCCATGACCTCTAACAGGAGCAGTCGCTGCCCTTCTTCTTACATCCGGCCTAGCCATTTGATTCCACTTTAACTCAACTATTTTAATAACCCTAGGACTAGTCCTACTTTTACTTACAATACTTCAATGATGACGAGATATTGTACGAGAAGGCACATTCCAAGGCCACCATACCCCTCCTGTTCAAAAAGGCCTTCGATACGGAATGATTCTATTTATTACCTCCGAAGTATTCTTCTTCCTTGGCTTCTTCTGAGCATTCTACCACTCAAGCCTAGCCCCTACCCCTGAATTAGGAGGCTGCTGACCCCCCACAGGCATTGTCCCCCTAAATCCATTTGAAGTCCCCCTCCTAAACACAGCAGTCCTACTGGCATCAGGGGTTACTGTAACCTGAGCTCACCACAGCATTATAGAAGGTGAACGAAAACAAGCAATCCAATCCCTTACCTTAACAATCCTTCTAGGTTTCTACTTTACATTCCTGCAGGCAATAGAGTATTATGAAGCCCCCTTCACAATCGCAGATGGTGTTTACGGCTCAACCTTCTTCGTCGCTACCGGCTTCCACGGCCTTCACGTCATCATCGGATCAACCTTTTTAGCCGTTTGTCTGCTACGACAAATCCGATTCCACTTCACCTCCGAACACCACTTTGGCTTTGAAGCAGCCGCCTGATACTGACACTTTGTAGATGTTGTCTGATTATTCTTATACATCTCAATCTACTGATGAGGCTCATAATCTTTCTAGTATAAAGTTAGTACTTGTGACTTCCAATCACCCAGTCTTGGTTAAACTCCAAGGAAAGATAATGAACTTACTAACAACAATATTAATTATCACCACAGCTCTATCCCTTATCTTAATGACCGTCTCATTCTGACTCCCTGCCCTCACACCAGACTACCAGAAATTATCTCCATACGAATGTGGCTTCGATCCCCTAGGATCAGCCCGACTCCCTTTCTCACTACGCTTCTTCTTAGTCGCAATTCTGTTCCTCCTTTTCGACCTAGAAATTGCCCTCCTCCTCCCCCTCCCTTGAGGAGATCAACTCCCATCCCCCACCCTGACACTTATGTGGACCTCCGCCCTTCTAATTCTCCTCACAATTGGCCTAGCCTACGAATGACTCCAAGGAGGCCTTGAATGAGCCGAATAGGTAATTAGTTTAATTAAAACATTTGATTTCGGCTCAAAAAACTATGGTTAAAGTCCATAATTAACCTGATGACCCTCATCCAACTCTCATTCACCTCAGTCTTCTTCCTGGGACTATTCGGCCTTGCATTTTACCGAGTCCACCTTCTATCTGCACTCTTATGTCTTGAAAGCATAATATTAGCCCTATTCCTCGCACTTTCAACATGAAGCCTGCAAATATCCTCCACCAGTTTTTCAGCCGCACCATTACTCCTTCTAGCATTCTCAGCATGCGAAGCTGGTGTAGGACTAGCTTTAATGGTCGCCACAGCCCGCACCCACGGATCAGATCACCTACAAAACCTAAACCTTCTGCAATGCTAAAAATCCTAATCCCAACCACCATACTTATCCTAACAACATGATTATTGCCCCCTAAATGATTATGGCCCTCTTCGCTCCTTAACAGTCTCCTAATTGCCCTCACCAGCCTGCTATGACTAAAAAACGCCTCTGAAACAGGATGAACTTTCCTCAACCCCTACCTGGCCACTGACCCACTATCAACCCCCCTTTTAATCCTCTCATGCTGGCTCCTTCCCCTAATAATCCTAGCCAGCCAAAACCACACATCTCACGAACCAATTAACCGTCAACGAATATACATCACACTTCTTGCCTCCCTGCAGTTCTTCCTAATCCTTGCCTTCTCCGCCACAGAAATGATCATGTTTTACGTAATATTTGAAGCCACCCTAATCCCCACCTTGATTCTCATTACCCGTTGAGGAAACCAAGCAGAGCGTCTTAACGCAGGTACATACTTCCTTTTCTATACCCTAGCAGGCTCTCTGCCCCTCCTTATCGCACTGCTACTTTTACAAAACTCTAATGGGTCCCTATCCCTCCTTATACTACCCCACTTAGGCCAACTTGAATTAACATCATATGCAGATAAAATCTGATGGGCAGGATGTATCCTAGCGTTCCTAGTTAAAATACCCCTCTACGGAGTTCACCTTTGACTACCCAAAGCTCACGTCGAAGCCCCCATCGCAGGATCTATAGTACTAGCCGCCGTACTACTAAAACTAGGAGGTTACGGCATAATACGAATTCTAGTCACCCTAGACCCCCTAACCAAAGAACTCAGCTACCCATTCATTGTCTTAGCCCTCTGAGGCGTGATTATAACCGGTTCCATCTGCATGCGTCAAACAGACCTAAAATCATTAATTGCCTATTCATCAGTCAGCCATATAGGCCTGGTAGTTGGAGGCATTCTTATCCAAACCCCCTGAGGATTCACCGGCGCACTAATCCTTATAATTGCCCACGGATTAACATCATCCGCCTTATTCTGCCTAGCTAACACTAGTTATGAGCGCACACACAGCCGAACCATACTACTTGCTCGAGGTATACAAATAATACTCCCCCTAATAGCAGCCTGATGGTTCATCGCAAGCCTCGCCAACTTAGCACTACCACCCCTCCCTAACTTAATAGGAGAACTAATAATTATTACCTCCCTATTCAACTGATCCCCCTGAACAATTGGCCTTACTGGACTAGGCACGCTTATTACCGCCGGCTACTCGCTCTATATATTCCTCATAACCCAACGAGGACCCGCCCCCAGCCACCTCCTAGCCCTTGAACCCTCACACACCCGGGAACACCTTCTTATTGCCCTCCACCTCCTCCCGCTAATCCTAATTATTACAAAACCAGAACTGATCTGAGGATGAACTGCCTGTAGACATAGTTTAATTAAAACATTAGATTGTGATTCTAAAAACAGAGGTTAAACCCCTCTTGTCCACCGAAAGAGGTTCGCAACAATGAAGACTGCTAATCTTCACCCCCCTCGGTTAAACTCCGGGGCTCATTCGACCCAGCTTTTAAAGGATAATAGCTAATCCGTTGGTCTTAGGAACCAAAAACTCTTGGTGCAACTCCAAGTAAAAGCTATGCACTCCACTCCTTTAATTATAACATCTACCCTAATTATTATTTTCGCACTACTCATTTACCCAGTTTTAACAACCTTTTCACCAAAACCACAAAGCCCAAACTGAGCACTCACCCAAGTGAAAACAGCAGTAAAATACGCCTTCCTCATCAGCCTCCTGCCCCTATGTCTCCACCTTAACGAAGGAACTGAATCTATCATCACAAACCTAAACTGAATAAACACCCTCACCTTCGACATCAACATCAGCCTTAAGTTCGACTCCTACTCAATTATCTTTACCCCAGTAGCACTATACGTAACCTGATCCATTTTAGAATTTGCATCCTGATACATACACTCAGACCCATTCATAAACCGATTCTTTAAGTACCTTCTTGTCTTCCTAATCGCAATGATTATTCTTGTCACCGCCAATAACATATTTCAACTCTTCATCGGCTGAGAGGGGGTCGGTATCATATCATTCCTTCTTATCGGCTGATGGTACGCACGAGCAGACGCTAACACAGCCGCCCTACAAGCAGTCATCTACAACCGAGTCGGAGACATTGGACTAATTATTGCTATAGCCTGAATAGCCACCCACCTAAACTCCTGAGAACTACAACAAGTCTTCTTCTCCACTAAAAACATAGACATAACCCTCCCATTAATTGCCCTGATCTTAGCCGCAACAGGCAAATCAGCCCAATTCGGCCTTCATCCGTGACTTCCTTCTGCAATGGAAGGTCCTACACCGGTCTCTGCCCTACTCCACTCTAGCACTATAGTCGTTGCAGGAATCTTCTTAATAATTCGTATCTCCCCCCTCTTAGAAGCCAACCCAACAGCCCTTACACTCTGCCTATGCCTAGGAGCCCTAACCACCCTATTTACCGCTACCTGCGCCTTAACCCAAAACGATATCAAAAAAATCGTAGCTTTTTCAACCTCCAGTCAACTAGGCCTAATGATAGTCACCATCGGCCTAAATCAACCCCAACTTGCCTTCCTGCACATCTGCACCCACGCTTTCTTCAAAGCCATATTATTCTTATGCTCTGGGTCTATTATCCACAGCTTAAATGATGAACAAGACATCCGAAAAATGGGAGGAATGCACCACCTGACCCCTGTTACCTCTTCATGCCTAACAATCGGCAGCCTAGCCCTAACCGGAACTCCCTTCCTCGCCGGCTTCTTTTCCAAAGATGCCATCCTCGAATCTCTAACCACCTCCCAATTAAACGCCTGAGCCCTATGCCTCACCCTCCTAGCAACTTCTTTTACAGCTATCTACAGCCTACGAGTCGTATTCTACGTATCCATAGGCCACCCTCGCTTTAATCCCCTCTCACCAATCAATGAAAACAACCCATCCGTAATTAACCCCATCAAACGACTAGCATGAGGCAGCATTATCGCTGGCCTATTAATCACCACAAACCTCCTCCCAACAAAAACACCTGTAATATCAATACCTATAATTGTTAAACTTGCTGCTCTTATCGTCACAATCTTGGGACTCCTAATTGCCTTAGAATTAGCTTCCTTAACCTCCAAACAACTTAAACCTACGCCGCACCTATCCCCCCACCACTTCTCGAACATACTTGGCTTCTTCCCAACAATTATTCACCGAGCCTCTCCTAAAGTTAATCTTATTTTAGGGCAAACAATTGCTACCCAAATTATTGACCTAACCTGACTAGAAAAAGGCGGACCCAAAACAATTTCATCAATCAACACTCCCCTCATTTCTACCATTAGTAACATCCAACAAGGATCAATCAAGACATACCTTGTCCTCTTCCTCACCACCCTTGCTCTATCAACCCTCGTTCTTCTCACCTAACTGCTCGAAGAGCCCCCCGACCCAACCCCCGCACCAACTCTAGTACTACAAGCAACGTTAATAACAAAACCCAAGCCCCCAATAGTAATACTCCCCCACCACTAGAATATATAAGTGAAACCCCATCCATGTCACCTCGAAAAACTGCATCTCAGTCTATCTCTCCAGAAACCCCTCATCAAATCTCTTCATCAAGGACCATATTTGTGTACAAGATACCAAAAACAAAAAAAAAATATCCAAAAAAGAATAAAACCACCTGCCAACCTGTAGGCGCCTTAGGATCCTTATCTGCAGACAACGCTGACGAATAAATAAACACAACCAACATACCCCCCATATAAATTATTAACAACACCAAAGACAAGAAAGTCCCCCCATGTAAAACTGAAGCCCCACAGCAAAGAAGTGCAACCAGCACCAAATTGAATACTCCATAAAAAGGAGCAGGATTTGTAGACAACACAATTATCACAACCAACATCCCTAATAAAAGAAAAACAAGCGCATAAAACATAGTTTCTGCCAGGATTTTAACCAGGACCTATGGCGTGAAAAACCATCGTTGTCACTCAACTACAAAAACTCTAATGGCCAGCCTACGCAAAACCCATCCCCTACTAAAAATCGTAAACGACATAGTAATTGACCTCCCTACCCCCTCAAACATTTCCGCCTGATGAAACTTTGGCTCCCTACTCGGATTATGTCTTATTACACAAATCGTCACAGGACTGTTCCTTGCAATACACTACACATCCGATATCTCTACCGCCTTTTCATCCGTAGCACATATTTGCCGAGACGTAAACTACGGCTGACTAATTCGCAATCTACACGCAAACGGTGCCTCATTCTTTTTTATTTGCCTATATTCCCATATCGGTCGAGGCCTCTACTATGGCTCTTACCTAAGTAAAGAAACCTGAAACGTAGGAGTAGTCCTCTTACTCCTAGTAATGGCCACCGCTTTCGTAGGGTACGTCCTTCCATGGGGACAAATATCCTTCTGAGGCGCCACTGTAATTACTAACCTGCTCTCTGCCGTCCCCTACGTAGGAAACACGCTTGTTCAATGAGTATGAGGGGGCTTTTCAGTAGACAGCGCCACCCTAACACGATTCTTTGCCTTCCACTTCCTCCTCCCATTTATTGTTGCAGCTGCTGCCATCGTACATCTTATTTTTCTACACGAAACAGGCTCCAACAACCCCCTAGGACTTAATTCAAACGCAGACAAAATCCCATTCCATCCATACTTCTCCTACCAAGACCTCCTGGGCTTCACAATCATGCTTTCAGCCCTCGCAGCCCTCGCCCTATTCTCCCCAAACTACCTCGGAGACCCTGACAACTTCACACCAGCCAACCCTCTAGTCACCCCTGCTCATATTAAACCAGAATGATATTTCCTATTTGCATACGCAATCCTGCGATCTATTCCCAACAAACTAGGAGGAGTTCTGGCCCTTCTTGCCTCAATCTTAGTTCTTATAGTAGTTCCTTTCTTACATACCTCCAAACAACGAAGCCTAACATTCCGTCCACTATCACAGTTCCTATTCTGAACCCTAATTGCAGACGTAGTTATCCTAACCTGAATTGGAGGCATGCCCGTCGAACATCCCTACATTATTATCGGACAAATTGCCTCAGTACTTTACTTCTCCCTCTTCCTAATCTTGATACCAATAGCCGGTTGACTAGAAAACAAAATACTAAACTAACAAGCATTAGTAGCTCAGATTCAGAGCGTCGGTCTTGTAAACCGAATGCCGGGGGTTAAAATCCCCCCTCATGCTCAAGAAGAAGGGACTTCAACCCCCACCACTGGCTCCCAAAGCCAGCATTCTTAGTTAAACTACTTCTTGATAATACATATATGTATTATCCCCATTCATACATATCGAACATTAATATAATGCATAATTAAGACATAGTACTGTATACTCACCTATAATATCGTTTACACATAAAACAGGTACAGAAAACTGAAAATACTAAAAGCATAACTGGAAAAACCCCTAGAAACATATTGAGGACTGAACGAAATTTAAGACCGAGTAATAAATTCACTAACTAAGATATACCAGAACTCAACATCCTATAAACTACCAATTATTAATGTAGTAAGAACCGACCATCAGTTGATTTCTTAAGGCATATTATTATTGAAGGTGAGGGACAAGAATAGTGGGGGTTTCACTAAATGAATTATTCCTGGCATTTGGTTCCTACTTCAGGGTCATTGATTGGTTCATTCCTCATTCTTTCATCGACACTGACATAAGTTGTTGGTGGAGTCCATTAGTGAGATAATTCCACATGCCGAGCGTTCTCTCCACGGGGGTCAGGTTATTTTTTTTCTCTTTCCTTTCAATTGACATTTCAGAGTGCAGCGCGTCAACGGTTTATCAAGGTAGAACATTTTTCCTTGTTTAAGCGACATATTAATTAATGAATTAGGATATCAAATAAGAATTACATTACTGATATCAAGGACATAATAATAATACAAGCCAGCAATCATACAATCTCACCCCCTTCTTCTTTTTTAAAAAAATTAACGTATACCCCCCCTACCCCCCCAAAAAAATGAGAGAACCTTTAAGTTTGAACCAAGCTCTCCACTTAATTAAATATTCATCATATTTTATCATATATTATAATATTATAATAATATAATTATAT